ATCCTTTTAGTTAGAAAGAACTTGCTATGAAAAAAGAAAAAGTATTGGAATCTACACATTGATTTTTTTTGAACCGTATGCGTCAAAAGGCGCCTGTACGGTTTCGAGGGGATACAATTTGACCCTAATCAACCGACTTTATCGAGAAAGATTACTTTTTTTAGGTCAAGAGGTTGATAGTGAGATCTCAAATCAACTTATTGGTCTTATGATATATCTCAGTATCGAGGATGATACCAAAGATCTGTATTTGTTTATAAACTCTCCTGGCGGATGGGTAATACCGGGGGTCGCTCTTTATGATACTATGCAATTTGTGCAACCAGATGTACATACAATATGCATGGGATCAGCCGCTTCAATGGGATCTTTTATCCTGGTAGGAGGAGAAATTACCAAACGTCTAGCATTCCCTCACGCTTGGCGCCAATGAGGCTTTTATTTGAGAGAAAAAAGAAGACTATGCCTTCGCCATATGAAATATGAATATTAAGTAATAATAGCATGGCACTTTGAATTCGATATAAGAAATTCTGTTTTCAAAACATTAGATTATGTATCGAGAGAGTAATATGAGAAAAAGGTATTTCCTATTTTATTATCGGAAGTCCAGTTCAGCGTCACAAACTTTTTTTCACACCAGAGGTCTCTTAACAATATTTATAGTATAGAGCGAAAAAAAAAAAAAATTCTTTTTTCATTAGTTTATTTGATCAAAAAAGCAACTTTGGGATTGCTGAATGACAGACAAATCACAGACAAAAAAATATAATAAATATATAAAGCAACGGAGCCATCATAGTATTTTTGAATTCCTCCGAAAGGAAGGGTGGTAAGTTGATCATTTACCGATCGGGGTCTAATCGATCCTATTTTTTGAAGGTAAGGTCAATTTTATTGTAGAGCCGTATGCAATGCATAATGCCCGTACGGTTGTTCGATTCTATCTTTTTTCTTGTTATTCTTTTATCTTTCTTTTATCTTCCCCTCATCGTGCGAAATAGAGAAACTTTTTATTATCTTATATCATCAGGGTAATGATCCATCAACCTGCTGGTTCTTTTTCTGAAGTAGCAACGGGAGAATTCATCCTGGAAGTGGGAGAACTGCTGAAACTACGTGAAACCCTGACAAGGGTTTATGTACAAAGAACGGGCAAACCTTTATGGGTTGTATCCGAAGACATGGAAAGAGATGTTTTTATGTCAGCAACAGAAGCCCAAGCTTATGGAATTGTTGATCTTGTAGCGGTTGAATGAGAATAGCCTTTATTTCAATTTCACGTCAAGTCGTGATTTAAAATTCACCCTGCCGAGTTTAATATTCTATGATTTTTATTTACTATTGTAATTGTAATTCATAATCATCCGGTTAGGATCGATCTAAACCAGTCCATTATGTATATGATTCAACATGCCAACGATTAAACAACTTATTAGAAATACAAGACAGCCAATTAGAAATGTCACAAAATCCCCCGCGCTTCGGGGATGCCCTCAGCGTCGAGGAACATGTACTAGGGTGTATGTGCGACTCGTTCAGATCATGAACTAGAACAAAGGAAAGAGGACAATGTTCAAATATCAATGATCAAATAGGATAGAACGGAAAAACGAACTACATTTACTATCTAAAAATAAGAAAATGGATCATATCCCTTTATTGTGTATGAAATTTATGGTTTCTATTGGTGTAAAACCACTCACCTCAATTCAAGATGAGAAGCAATTCTCCATTGGTAGCAAATGGTTATCCATTAAGCGGAGGAAATCTTAGTTAACCTAGACGCCTCTTGCAAGAACGGACTAACAGGGTCAGCTACCCAGCCAACTTTCATAATTAAATACCGTTACTGTATAGGTAGAGCTCGTTGTGAAAGACCTATTACTGGATAATTCATGGGTAGAGCCGAAGAATGTGAACTATACAAGTTAGCAATAACATTGATTAAATGAAGTAAAGGCTCCGGTGTATAGAGAAGACCTCACCGTTTAAGAAGTAACCATAGAAACGATGGAATCCACTATTTCTTTATCATTGCTATTTTTTAAGTACAATTTCGTATTTCGAGGTGAAATGCCTAGAAAAAATAAAAAATCGTGGTTGGGAAGGTTATAGTAGCCAAAGCCATTGGAATTTTTAGTTTATACATTGGAAAAATCCGTTTTGTTATTAATATACTAGGAAAGGGGCAAAAGAATAACTGAAAGAAAGGAAATCTATTAGTTATTCGTTAAAGTTTCATTTATTCAATGACCAGAATTAGACGGGGATATATCGCTCGGAGACGTAGAACAAAAATTCGTTTATTTGCATCAAGCTTTCGGGGGGCTCATTCAAGACTTACTCGAACTATTACTCAACAAAAAATAAGAGCTTTGGTTTCGGCTCATCGGGATAGGGATCGGCAAAAAATAAATTTTCGTCGTTTGTGGATCGCTCGAATAAATGCAGCAATTCGTGAAAGGGGGGTATGCTATAGTTATAGTAGATTAATAAA